CAATATTTCTATTCCCCGTTCCAATATGATGGCGTTTTATGAAAAAAACTCAAAAGCCCCTTATCGGATTTGAACCGATGACTTACGCCTTACCATGGCGTTACTCTACCACTGAGTTAAAAGGGCCTCTCATTAGTCAATTCTTGACTGAGTCATTATTTATATACATAGAAAATATATCTATGTACATATATTACATACATATATTACATACTTAATATATTCTATACTATAGAATATATTAAGTAGACTGATAGCAGCTAGTGGCTCGTTGCGGAATACGGTGGAAAAATGGGGTTTGTTTAATTTACACCTCATTTTTCTTTACTTTCGAGTAGACAAATTACTTCCTGAAAGGATTCTTTATTTCATATTATCTCTCTTTTTCTTTAATATTTAAACTTTATCTTACTTAGTATATATTTTCTATTCTATATTAATATTATATATATTAATATAATCAAAAATATTAATAAATATTAATAAACAATAGAATTTTTCTATTATTAATATATAATATATAATTCAATATATAATGAATATATTAACATAAATACTTAAATAGAAATATAACTTAAATTAATATTAAGTTATTAATAAATAATATTAAGTTATTAAAAAATTCGAATATAATACAAATAAAAAAATATAAAATAAATAAAAAAATAAATAAACGAATAATAAAATAATAAAGAAATTCGAATGGTTATATATTGAAGATCGAATGCTTAGAGTGAATGATTCATAAACAAAAACTCTATGGAATCGTGTATGTAAGACGGAAAGATCCTTTGAATCCAATTCTAATTATTAGGTTATATTGACAATTTCAAAAAACTGTTCATACTATATTCATAGTATGATGGCAGTTGGGCACCTATGCCCCCATCGTCTAGCGGTTCAGGACATCTCCCTTTCAAGGAGGCAACGGGGATTCGACTTCCCCTGGGGGTAGGGTACTACATAAGGAAGTTAATCATGGATCATCAATAAGCCTAAATTTGAATTGATTCTTCCTGGGTCGATGCCCGAGCGGTTAATGGGGACGGACTGTAAATTCGTTGGCAATATGTCTACGCTGGTTCAAATCCAGCTCGGCCCAATAATTCGCTCATCCACTATGAGATGAAGATATTTGCCCTCCAGAAACGGAGGATAGGCGGAAGAAAAGAGTCCAAATTTATCCTATAGATTCCATTTTTTTATTTGTTTGCTCGATTTATTTGTTCTGGGAAATTTGGATCATGATTATTATCATGATTCATATCACGATCTTTACTTTAAGTATAAATATTTAAGTATAAAATTTAAGTATAAAGATGTATTCTCAATCGATTTTGAAATAAGGAAAAATTACGAGTAATTCATGTTGTTCTCACTAAAGTGCATATTCATGCGGATATCACGCGTCTCCGTTCCAACACGAAAATTCTAAAAAGAAATGTTTTGAATCAAATCATAAAAAAATAGATACTGTAGGTATTAGTTCCCCGGGATTGTAGTTCAATTGGTCAGAGCACCGCCCTGTCAAGGCGGAAGCTGCGGGTTCGAGCCCCGTCAGTCCCGACAGATCCGATAACCAATATATATATAATTTATCAATTCATCTTTCCACTCTCTGGGAAAAGAAAGACAGTCGAATTTCACTTTGCAATAGGGATTCTTATTCTTATGATTCTTAGTTCTTTTTTCTTTCCTTTTTCTTTTTGCATTTATTTCTCACCTACAAATTTTCATTACATCAACTAGGACTGGTTGCTGGGAGAGATATGTGAATTAGTACTAGCACCCCCTTTTTTATTTGGAAGATCATACGTAGGATTCCAAAACATATTAGGTCTGGCTTTTCAATTTCTCGCGTCTATCTAATGGAATAGAGTCCCATATGCTTCTCGGGAGTACATACACAAATGGAATTCGTTTCTTGTACAATACACAATTTTTTTTATTATAGTTACCCTGACAAAATACTTTTTCAGATTAATCCTATCTCTCTTTCTGTCTCCGATTTTGTGCCATCTCAATCACTAAGACTAACTAATTTCAATTTGAAACATTCTATCTCATTCAAATTGCACGTTTAACTTTTCATATATGCGCCCGAGTACAACCCAAGAAAACAGGAGAGGATATTAATAAAAGAAAGATCAAACAAGGATCTTGCCTTTTTAGACCTTTTTCGGGGTAATGAAGAATCTTTTTTTCCTTCTTTATTTTTTTTTTTTTTTTGATTCAGTATGGATAAAAGATTTTCCTATGTTATACTATTCAATTCGCGACGGCGAATTGATATGATAGCTCAGATATTGTTATTCATGATATTAATCCGATTCAATACCATCAAGATGTAATTCATCCCATTGAATTTACAGGCGAAAAATTGATCATCTCTATGGGATTAAATCCCGAGTTATTGCGAAGTAAAAAAACGATGAGATTATGGAAGTCAATATTCTCGCATTTATTGCTACTGCACTCTTCATTCTAGTTCCTACTGCCTTTTTACTTATTATCTATGTAAAAACGGTTAGCCAAAATGATTAATTTGAATGAAACTTGACCTCTTTATCAATGATTGAAAAAATGGAAATAAAAAAGGATTCCAATTTCGTTTCTTAAATGAAATGAGCAGGCTAGAATCAGCAGTATTCGATGAAATTGGATAGTATGGTAGAAAGATTCATATATTTCTTTCTACCATGCTATACTATCTATTTATCTATTAGATTAGTGTTTTTTTTTTTTGTAGTGTAGAAAGTTGTGCTATACTATAAATAAAGATAAATACTTAATTTTATATAGATCAATCTACAATATGTATCTTCTGTTATGTACATAGGGACCCCAATTCTATTTTTGGCTACATCTATTTGATCGATTTGTATTGATTCTGATCAATCCGAAATAATCGAAAGGCAACTCTTACTTTTATTTTACATACAGTTCGAATTCCTAGATTTCGGATTATTTCAAATAGAAATCCAAGTATCCACCGAAAGAATCAAAGAAAGAAAAATGGTATGGGTATAACATATACTATATTAATAAAAAAAATCAACTTAGTATTAGTAATAGTAATCTTTTTTTATCATTTCCAAGAAGTAAAGTAATTAAATTGATTGACTGGTTGATAGATGATCCAAAGAGTTCTATGGTATGTAAACTTCTTCGAATTTGGAAAAGAAATAGTAAACCTCATTAATTGAATTTGTAACACTTAAACCATGATATGAAATGAGTCGATAAAGCACAAATCCGGTTTCTAAAATAATAAAACAAGTGGTAAGTGCCAAATCTGCGACTCGTCCGGGTCAAGATCTTATTATGTGTATATCTTGTTGAACAAGCACTATATCTATGTTCTTTCCTTTAGTAAAGTAGGTATCCGCTTAATATTAATAACAGAACGGCGGCTTTCTCTTGTATTTGGAGAAAGAGGAAAACAAAAAAGGGGGTCTGCTGTTCCCCGTTGTCCCTATATAATTTGTATAAGAGTCCGTTCGGCGAAATAGAGAATTTAGAAAAAATCCGAAATATATTTCCTATCATCGACATTTCCTTTCGAAATATAAACATGGGAATTATTAAAATATCTCTTTGATTGACATGATTATCTTTAAAAACACTTTGCGGAACGATCTATAAAACAATTGATACAGTTTGATTCCTCATACTCAAAACTCAATTAGTTAAGTAGTATTTCTAGAGTCCACTTCTTCCCCATACTACAAGTGAAAGGGAAAATGTAAAGACTACCATTAAAGCAGCCCAAGCGAGACTTACAATATCCATGTGAATTATGTCCCCTATCTCTATAAATATGAAGGAATTATTCCATTATTGTTCACTAATACTAATAATAGTAAAATCAATGATACAGAGTCAAAAAGGGATTCTTATTTCGGACTATTAATTAAATTTAATGAAGCAATTCAATAAATCCACATACATATAACAAATTCCTATACGATTTTTAACAGCCTATTCCACTCTTGACCGGCGGAAAAGAGGTTCTTTTTGAGCTTTTTTTCTAAAAAAGCCAATTACCCAATCGAATATTAATCAAATACCTGAATACTCAGAGACTCCTTTGAGTGTGTATACAAAATATATTCCGCTTTTTCACAATTCCTAATTACGAACTAGTTAGATATCGCCTTCGGCTCTCTAATCGAATTCAAGGCTCAGTTAGTAACCACTACTTAGTATAATCTTCCCTTGAATCCTAGACACAAGGATTTACAGAACTTGAACTTTTGAGAACCCCAGATGCTTAGAATCGAGTAAGTACATATCAAGAGACAAGGGTCTCTCCTTCGGCTGGGGAATAATTAGGTGAGTTATAGGTTCTATCAGTCGATAAGGAATTTCGGGTCTTTTTTTTTTTTTTTCATTAGAATCAGGCGACACCCAGATTCGAACTGGGGACCAAGGAGTTGCAGTCCTCCGCCTTACCGCTCGGCCATGCCGCCAAAGTGATACAAAATAGATGCAAATATGACCTCTTTGGGATGGATTACTGATTTTTTTTTATTGTACTTGCATTTTGAATCCCTTTTCCCTACTTAATTCCCTTCACTACTAAAAAAATCTTTCCTTTTTTTAGGATCCATACTTTTGAAAATATATATAGGCTTTCAGTCACAAAAGTAAAAATTAATGAGAAATTGAATCTTTAACTATAACTATTGACTTGACTGCGAATTTATGAACAACTCTTAGATTTTGATTTCAAATTAGGGTTCCCTAATGGCATAAGAAAATCCAAATGATAACTAATAAGTATTGCGTCTTTTCAATAAAAAAGAATCGTTATTATTTCTCCGCTTTTCTTTTTCTCAGTCTCAAATTCCATTATAGCAACAATTATGAGTATATGCAACCCCCGAAACCAGAACAGAAATTACACAGACAATCGAGTATCTTAATATATGATATATAGGTATCTGCTTGTGTTTAAGTTTACTATAAATAAATTAATAAAAAGAACCCGCTTTACA